TGTCTAACGAGGAGTTAAAATACAGATATAAGCTAAGTAAATCAATGGACAGTCTTGGTCCTATTGAAAATATCTGTGATAGTGAAGATCCTATTATAACTGATCCGTATAAAAAAATTCCTCGTTGGAGTGAGAATACTAGTTCTAGTTACAATAATGTTGATCATTTATTCGGCGTTCGGGACATTAGTAATTTCATCTCCGATGACACTTTTTTAGTTAAGGATAGTAATGGGGACAGTTATTCCATATATTTTGATATTGAAAATCAGATTTTTGAGATTGATAATGATCATTCTTTTCTGAGTGAAGTAGAAAGTTCTTTTTATAGTTATCGGAATTATCGTTATCTGAATAATGTATCTAAGGGTGACGATCTACACTCTGATCGTTCCATGTCTGATACTCAATATAGTTGGAATAATCATATTAATAGTTGCATTGACAGTTATCTTCGTTCTCAAATCCATATTGATAGTTACATTTTAAGTGGTAGTGAGAATTCTGGTAACAGCTACATTTTTAGTTATATTTGTGATGAAAGTTTGAATCGTAGTGAAAACAAGAATTCTTGTATAAGAACTACCCCGAATGGTAGTGATTTAACTAAAATTCCGAATGATCTTGAGGTAACTCAAAAATACAGGTATTTATGGGTTCAATGCGAAAATTGTTATGGATTAAATTATAAAAAATTTTGTAAGTCAAAAATGCATATTTGTGAACAATGTGGATATCATTTGAAAATGAGTAGTTCGGATAGAATCGAACTTTCGGTTGATCCCGGTACTTGGGATCCTCTGGATGAAGACATGGTCTCTCTAGATCCCATTGAATTTCATTCGAAGGAGGAACCTTATAAAGAGCGTATTTATTCTTATCAAAGAAAGACAGGATTAACTGAGGCTGTTCAAACAGGCACAGGTCAACTAAATGGTATTCCTATAGCAATTGGGGTTATGGATTTTCAATTTATGGGGGGTAGTATGGGATCTGTAGTAGGCGAGAAAATCACCCGTTTGATCGAGTATGCTACCAATAAATTTCTACCTCTTATTCTAGTATGTGCTTCTGGAGGAGCACGCATGCAAGAAGGAAGTTTGAGCTTGATGCAAATGGCTAAAATATCTGCTGCTTTATATGATTATCAATCAAATAAAAAGTTATTCTATGTATCAATCCTTACATCCCCTACTACTGGTGGGGTGACAGCCAGTTTTGGTATGTTGGGGGATATCATTATTGCCGAACCCAATGCCTACATTGCATTTGCGGGTAAACGAGTAATTGAACAAACATTGAATAAGACAGTACCTGAAGGTTCACAAGCGGCTGAATATTTATTCCATAAAGGCTTATTCGATTCAATTGTACCACGTAATCTTTTAAAAGGCGTTCTCGATGAGTTATTTCAGCTCCACACTTTCTTTCCTTTAGAATCAAAATTCAATCAAGTAGAGTTCTAAATTCAATTATTTTTTTGTGACATTATATTAGGCAAGGCAAATAAAACTAATTTAACCTTAATGTTCCGTATGTATATATATAATATAATTCAAATAGATATATAGAGTCTTGCCTCTTTCCAGATCTCCCAAGAATTTTCATTATTACTAAATTACTAATAATCTCTGTTGGATCGTATTCTAACGGGAATTTGTAAGAAACTCTTTATTAAATTAAAATTAGAAGACAAGAATAAAATAATCAAAAAAGCATATGAAATAAATGGATTATCATACATATATTTCATTCTATATTCCTTGCACTTATTATATACTCAATTATTATATATACTCACTTATAGTATAATTATATACGAATTATAATTAATAACTCATTTAAAAATATATAATATAAGAATAGCAGGTACAAATATTAAATCGGGGTACCCATTCTATGACAACTCTCAACTTACCCTCTATTTTCGTGCCGTTAGTGGGCCTAGTATTTCCAGCAATTGCAATGGTTTCTTTATTTCTTCATGTTCAAAGAAACAAGATTTTTTAAATCCGACTTTTTTCAAGACTTAGACATGTATCATAACATGATCTCCACTTTGTAGAATGGCATATAAAATGCCGCTTCCTCAGCGGATCGTATGAAGGGGATGCTAGTATTGTAAATCTAGCCAATTTGATTAATTATGTCTATAAGGTTCACATCAGAGTAGTGCTAGTTGATGAGAGTTACTTCGGAAACAAAAAAAGAGTAAAGTCCAATTTATTTTGGTTATTCTCTCAATTCCAATAAAATGCAACTGGATCTAGTATGAGTTGGCGATCAGAACATATATGGATAGAACTTATAACGGGATCTCGAAAAACAAGTAATTTTTGCTGGGCCTTTATCCTTTTTTTAGGTTCATTGGGATTCTTATTGGTTGGAACTTCCAGTTATCTTGGTAGAAATTTGATATCTTTATTTCCGTCTCAGCAAATACCTTTTTTTCCACAAGGGATCGTGATGTCTTTCTATGGCATCGCGGGTCTCTTTATTAGCTCCTATTTGTGGTGCACAATTTCGTGGAATGTAGGTAGTGGTTATGATCGCTTCGATAGAAAAGAAGGAATTGTGTGTATTTTTCGTTGGGGATTTCCTGGAAAAAATCGTCGCATCTTTCTTCGATTCCTTATGAAAGATATTCAGTCCATCAGAATAGAAGTTAAAGAGGGTATTTCTGCCCGTCGTGTCCTTTATATGGATATCCGAGGCCAGGGGACCATTCCCTTAACTCGTACTGATGAGAATTTAACTCCACGAGAAATTGAACAAAAAGCTGCCGAATTGGCCTATTTCTTGCGTGTACCAATTGAAGTATTTTGAATTGAATTGGAAATTCAGTAATAAAACAAGTAACAAATTTAAATAACTAATAGATCCATCTCCTATAGCAAACCATTATATTTTGGTAGAAATAATTTCCATTTTAGGTCCCATTTTGGGAATTGATACATTGGATTAGATACAGATGGGTCATTTCTTCGGACTCCTTAATTAAATAACCAAAAAATGAAATCTCTTCTAATGATAACTAATCATAACTCTAAAATTTCTATCTTGTTTTGCCACTTATTTTTGATCATCACACTATTCTTCAGAGGTTTTTCCCGGACGGTGGGCGTGAGCAGCCGGAGAAATTTTTGGAAACATTTGATATTTTGATAGAAAGGGAGTTAGTTCATTTCCAAATACGAATAATATTAAGATTCATTACTTCAAATGGCTCTTTGGGGCATTTATCAAAAGGACGCAATTGATATTAATTTGCCCAATTGAGATATCTGGAACCAAAACACTATTTTTTATTATTTCTTCATTCGAATTAGAAGTGGACTCTTATTCTATATTCGTTCGCGATTCGAGGAATAACCAATAAATCACAAATAAAAACCATTCAGAGGCTATCTACTTTGTATATAGAATTCATGCTTGATAGAAATAGTAGATCGTAGAGAGTCAACAAATGAGGTGGGTTCATTAAGAATTCACAGATGAAAAAAAAAATGGCAAAAAAGAAAGCATTAACTCCCCTTCTATATTTTGTATCCATAGTATTTTTGCCCTGGTGGATCTCTCTAGTATTTAATACAAGTATGGAATCCAGGGTTACTAATTGGTGGAATACTAGGCAATCAAAAATGTTTTTGAATGATATTCAAGAAAATAATATTCTCGAAAAATTCATAGAATTAGAGGAACTTTTCCTGTTGAACGAAATGATAAAGGAATATCCAGAGACACATCTACAAAAGCTTAGTCTAGGAATCCACAACGAAACAATCCAATTGATAAAGATGCACAATGAGGATCGTATCCATACGATTTTACACTTCTCGACAAATATAATATGTTTCCTTATTCTAAGTGGTTATTCTATTCTAGGTAATGAAGAGCTTGTTATTCTTAACTCTTGGGTTCAGGAATTCTTATATAACTTAAGCGACACAATAAAAGCTTTTTCTATTCTTTTATTAACTGATTTGTGTATCGGATTCCATTCGCCCCATGGTTGGGAACTAATGCTTGGCTCTGTCTACAAAGATTTTGGATTTGCTCATAACGAGCAAATTATATCTGGTCTTGTTTCCACTTTTCCAGTCATTCTAGATACAATTTTAAAATATTGGATCTTCCGTTATTTAAATCGTGTATCTCCATCACTCGTAGTGATTTATCATTCAATGAATGATTGAAAAATGATCCGCTAATTTTAATCCAAATATAATCTTTGTACATACTTTGTACATAAACAAAGCGAAGCGCTCAAAATTGTAATTACTCTTTATATTTCTCCAGAGGATTTCTACTATATTCTAGTAAACTTATTTCAGTACATAGCAAAATCGTGGATAGGGAACTATACTAGCAACCTACTCAATTTATTGTAGAAATTTGGGGCTCAATGATTGGACCATGCAAACTAGAAATACCTTTTCTTGGACAAAGGAACAGATTACTCGATCCATTTACGTATCGCTCATTATATATATAATCACTCGGACATATATTTCAAATGCATATCCCATTTTTGCACAACAGGGTTATGAAAATCCACGAGAAGCGACTGGGCGTATTGTATGTGCCAATTGCCATTTAGCTAATAAGCCCATAGATATTGAGGTTCCACAAACAGTACTTCCTGATACTGTATTTGAAGCAATTGTTCGAATTCCTTATGATATGCAACTGAAACAGGTTCTTGCTAATGGTAAAAAAGGGGGGTTGAATGTGGGGGCTGTCCTTATTTTACCTGAGGGGTTTGAATTAGCCCCTCCTGATCGTATTTCTCCCGAGATGAAAGAAAAGATAGGCAATCTATCTTTTCAAAGCTATCGCCCCACCAAAAGGAATATTCTTGTGATAGGTCCTATTCCTGGTCAGAAATATAGTGAAATAACCTTTCCTATTCTTTCTCCCGACCCTGCTAGTAAGAAAGATGTTAACTTCTTAAAATATCCCATATATGTAGGTGGGAACAGGGGACGGGGCCAGATTTA